GATGGGAAATATGGGGAACAAGAGATAGAGTATGTACTCAAGACTCAATATGCAATTCTTAAGGGATATGTCATTAGAGCATTACATTATGGGGTGGGGATCAATTATGTGTGCACGACCTGAATTATTAGTTTATTCATCTGGGGTGGAGTCTTGAGTTCTTGCTAGGGTGAAGTAATTTATGGACCACCCTAAATCTGTGCCAATAGCGACCACTTGTATATGCCAAATGAATTCGACCCGAAAAAAAAAAAACCACATGCCTCGAAGTGTAGGGCTTGGGGAGTGCGTGCTAATTCGCTGTCCCACCATTAACCTATGCCAGGATAATTCAAGTGTTGGGGGGTTATAGATGTGTGGCCCTGAAATAGGAACCAGTTGCCAGTAATGATGCAAGTTTAGCGACCCCCACGAGTTATGTCCTTGACCCTATCACGCACACTGTGCCGCAAGGTATAGCCGGTTGATGGTTTCTCACTGCCAGAAAAGAATTAAGGGTTAAATAAACCGTATCTGAAATTTCTAAATATGCAAGGAGGAAGCTAATAAGGATCTCTTAGTAGACTGGCAAGAAGATGCATGAGTAGAATACGGCTGTTTTAAAGTGCATCAAAAATGGAAGATTCCACCTAGTGGGCATACGGAGGCATGACAATGCTCGACGATAGATTTTTCTGTTGACTTGCATTGTTATGTACAGAAAGATTTATATATATTCGTTGGCAATATTTATGTAAAATTTTGCTATTTTTGTAAAAAATTATGTTGTAATGTAATGGTTGTGGAATTGTATGGTAGTGCTTTAAATCATGGTGTAAGATTAAACATATAATGTCCTCATACACGGTGTTGAGTTATGCATATTATGTACTAGAGCATAAGACATATAAGAATGTCGAACAAATATTGGTAACAGAGAATAGTTTAGCTGAGAATTCTAGCTTTGGGTGCTAGGGGTGAGAGTTAAAATCTCTTTTTTCTGGCATTAGAAGGGATTTTAACCCTCAATCTTTGGATTACAAAACCGATGCTTTATGTTTAAGCTACTATAGCAGTTGAAATTAAAGAGTTTGTTTTCTAGCCATCCTATTAAAGGGGTAAAGACTAAAAATAGTGAAAAGTACAAAGTGGAGGCGATTTGGCCGACAATGATAAAAGGGTGTTCGACGGGGAGGCCTCCGATTCAGGTGAGGATAAGTACGTTTGCGATTAGGGCTCAGAAGAGGAGTTGGGCGAGCGGCCGAAAAGTGAGGCCCTGCTGTTTTGATGTGTGTAGTAGGGGGACAATTATTAGTACTAAGATTGAGAGTAACAGTGCTAGCGCCCCTCCTAGCTTATTGGGGATGGATCGAAGGATGGCGTATGCAAATAGGAAGTACCACTCTGGTTTAATATGTGGGGGGGTTACTAAAGGGTTGGCAGGTATAAAATTTTCTGGGTCTCCCAATAGGTTGGGTGAAAATAGTGTTAGAGTTGTTAGAGTTGTAATTAATACAATAAATCCTAGTAGGTCTTTATATGAAAAGTATGGGTGGAATGCGATTTTGTCTGCGTTGGAGTTTAGGCCTAGGGGGTTGTTTGAGCCTGTTTCGTGTAGAAATAGGGCATGTAAAAGTGTGGCGGCTACAATTGCGAATGGGAGGAGGAAGTGGAATGCGAAAAATCGTGTTAGTGTTGCGCTGTCTACAGAGAAGCCGCCTCAGATTCATTGGACCAGGGTGTTTCCTACATAAGGTACTGCGGATAGAAGGTTTGTAATTACTGTGGCGCCTCAGAAGGATATTTGGCCTCATGGTAGTACGTACCCTACGAATGCTGTTATTATTACTAGGAGAAATAGGACTACTCCGATGTTTCAGGTTTCCTTATATAGGTAGGAGCCATAGTATAGGCCTCGTCCAATGTGTAGGTAGATGCAAATAAAGAAGAGGGAGGCGCCGTTTGCATGTAGATTTCGGATAGTTCAGCCGTAGTTTACGTCTCGGCAGATATGGGCTACGGATGAGAAGGCAGTGGAAATATCTGAGGTATAGTGTATTGCTAGGAAGAGGCCTGTTAGGATTTGTGCTATTAGGCAAAGTAGTAGGAGGGAGCCGAAGTTTCATCATGCGGAGAGGTTGGAGGGGGCTGGTAGGTCAATAAGTGCGTTGTTGATAATCTTAAATAGGGGGTGGATTTTTCGGGTTACCATAAGTTTTTATAGTTGAATTACAACGGTGGTTTTTCGAGTCATTAGTCCTGGTTAGAGTCCGGGTGAGAATTATGATGTATTTTCTTGATTTGCTTTTGTTAAGTTTAGTGGTTGGGTTGGTGGGGGTTGCTTCAAATCCGGCGCCCTATTTTGCTGCGCTAGGTTTGGCTGTGGCAGCTGGGGTTGGGTGTGGAGTGTTAATTGGACATGGGGGGTCATTAGTTGGTTTAATGTTGTTTTTAATTTATTTGGGGGGAATATTAGTGGTTTTTGCGTACTCAGCAGCTTTGGCCTCTGAGCCTTTTCCTGAGACATGGGGGGCAGGAGCCGTTAAGTTTTATGTTTTGGTATATTTATTTGGGGTGGGGGTTGCGGCTTGGTGGGCTTGAGGGGGGCGTAGTGGTTATTGTGTGGTAGATGAGTTTAAGGAGTTTTTTGTGGTACGTGGCGATGTTAGTGGGGTTTCTTTAATGTACTCTGTTGGAGGGGGGGTGTTAGTGGTGTGTGCGTGGGTTTTATTGTTGTGTCTTTTTGTGGTGTTGGAGTTGACTCGAGGCTTGAGTCGGGGGGCGCTTCGGGCCGTTTAGAATATTGTTAAGAGGGTGGTGATTAGGGCTGTAGAAATTAAATAGAAGGTTAGGTAAATTTTAATGATGTTGATATCAGTATTGTCGAATAGAGAGGTTAGGTGGTGGTGTAGGGGGTGGAGGCTTTTGGGGCCGATTTCTAGCCACTGGCGGTCAAATTTGGTGGTCTGTTTTCCTAGTGTTAGGCTGAGTTTGGGTGTGAGTCGGTGAATAATGTTGGGGAAAAATCCAAGTATGTTGGAGAAGTTGTGGGGGGCTTGGTTGGGGATCGTTTTAATTTGTTTAGAGGCTGTTGTAGTTAGTGCTAGTGCGACGATTACTCCTAGGAGGGTAACGGTCAGGGCAGCTAGTTTTAAGGAGGGGGCTATGGTTATAGTAGAGACCTTTGATGGGAGAAAGTTAGAGGTAATGACAAGGCCTGCAATAATGCTTCCTCAGGCTAGGCGCCCGAGGGGGGCGGTTATTTCTTTGTGGTTTTCGCTGATGGGGGAAAGGGGCAGAAACCGGGGGGAGCCTATGGTTACGAAGAAGATTAGTCGGGTGCTGTAGACTGCGGTGAAAGATGTGGCAATTAGGGTTAGAGTTAGGGCTCAGGCGTTTAAGTGAGAAGTGTTGAGGGCTTCAATGATGGCATCTTTTGAGAAGAAGCCTGCTAGAAAGGGCATGCCAGTGAGGGCGAGGCTGCCGACGATAAGACAGGAGGAGGTGAAGGGCATTAGTTTGTGTAGCCCCCCTATTTTTCGGATGTCCTGTTCGTTGTTTAGGCTGTGAATGATGGCTCCGGAGCAGAGAAATAGTATAGCCTTGAAGAAGGCATGCGTGCAGATGTGCAAGAATGCTAGTTGGGGTTGATTTAGGCCGATGGTAACTATTATTAGGCCTAATTGACTGGATGTTGAGAAGGCTACGATTTTTTTGATATCATTTTGTGTTAGGGCGCAGGTGGCGGTAAAGAAAGTTGTTAGGGCCCCTAAACATAGGCAGGAGGTTAGGGCTAGCTGGTTGTTTGCTATAAGGGGGTGGAGGCGGATTAGTAGGAAGATGCCTGCGACTACCATTGTGCTTGAGTGGAGTAGGGCAGAGACCGGGGTGGGACCCTCTATGGCTGCGGGCAGCCATGGGTGTAGCCCAAACTGGGCGGATTTTCCAGCGGCTGCTAGAATGAGCCCTATGAGGGGGAGGGTTATGTTGAAGTCTTTGGATAGAAGGAAGACTTGGGGGAGCTCTCAAGAGTTGAAGGTTATTGCGATTCAGGCTATTGCAAGAATTAGGCCTACATCTCCAACCCGGTTGTAGAGAACTGCTTGTAGGGCTGCTGTGTTGGCATCGGCTCGTCCGTGCCATCACCCGATTAGTAGAAACGATATAATCCCTACGCCCTCTCACCCGATAAATAGTTGAAATAAGTTGTTAGCGGTAACGAGAGTAATTATGGCCAGCAGAAATAATAGGAGGTACTTAAAGAATCGGTTTAAGTAGGGGTCAGAATATATATACCATGATGCAAACTCTAGAATTGATCATGTAACGTATAGGGCAACGGGGGTGAAAATTAGGGAGTAGTGGTCAAATTTGAGACTAAGACTGATGTTAAAATTTGTAGTATTTATTCAATTTCATGTGGTAATAATGGTTTCTGTTCCCTGGTCAAGGAAAATTGTTAGGGGGACTAGGCTGAGGAAGAAGGCGGTGCTTACGGCCGTCTTGGGGTGCTTTAGGGCTCAGTTTTGGTTGAGGGGTGTTGGTGTTAGGGCTATAATTAGGGGATATGTAAGGATTATTAGGGTGAGGAGGAGGGGGGTTGTTATGATAGTGTGAGGCATAGCTGCTACTTGGAGTTGCACCAAGGGTGTTTGGTTCCTAAGACCAATGGATGGGCTGTTATCCTTTAGAAGCGGGGTGAATGAGCCGCGGAGTTTAACCGCGGGGGCAAGGGTTAGCAGTCCTTAGCTGTTGTTGGGCCTCTTTCGGTGGGTAAGCGGGGTTTAACCTCTATTTTTAGAATCACAATCTAATGTTTTGTGTTAAACTATACCTACAGTATCATCAGCCTCACATGATTTCGGGCTTTATAATGAGAAGGATGGTGGGAATTAGGTGCAGCGTTATTAATAGGTGCTCGCGTGTGTGGGAGGGGGGTAGGGCCGAGGTGTGGTGTGGGAGGGGGCCTCGTTGTGTTATTAAGAATAAGTATAGGGAGTAGGCTGCGGTGATGAGAGTGCCGGCTCCTGTTATTGCGAGGGTTCAGGGGGACCAGCTGAATAGGGCTGTGATGATTATTAGTTCTCCTATTAGGTTGGGGAGAGGGGGGAGTGCTAAGTTGGCTAAGTTGGAGATAAACCATCAAGTGGCTGTTAGTGGGAAGATGATTTGTATTCCTCGGGCTAGAATTATAGTTCGGCTGTGGGTTCGTTCATAGGTGGTATTGGCTAAGCAGAAGAGGGCGGAGGATACCAGGCCGTGGGCGACTATCAGCACTAATGCTCCGGTAAGGCCTCAGGGGGTTTGGATTAGGATGCCTCCTGCTACAAGGCCTATGTGGCTTACAGAGGAGTAGGCGATTAAAGATTTTAGGTCTGTTTGTCGTAAGCAGATGGAGCCGGTTATGATCACGCCTCATAGGGCTAGGGCAATAAGTGGGTATATTAGTTCTTTGGGGAGGGGGTCAGCTATTATCATTATTCGTATTATACCATAGCCTCCTAGTTTTAGTAAGATTGCTGCTAGTACTATTGATCCGGCCACAGGGGCCTCTACGTGGGCTTTTGGTAGTCAGAGGTGTACGCTATATAGGGGCATTTTTACTAGGAAGGCTATTAGGCACCCTGTTCATCAGATTTTGTGGCTTCAAGGGCTGGGGCTTAGTAGGGGGGAGCTTTGAATAATAAGTATGGACAGCGTTCCTGTGTCTTGGTGGTGTAGAAGGAGGGCCACTAGTAGGGGCAAGGAGCTGACTAGGGTGTAGAATAGGAAGTATGTTCCGGCAGTTAGTCGCTCGGCTTGGTTGCCTCAGCGGGTAATAATGATTAGTGTTGGGATAAGGGTTGTTTCAAATATTACATAAAATATGATGAGTTCGGTAGCACCAAATGTTAAAATTAGAAAGGCTTGGAGGGAGGCCAAGAGGGAGATGTAGCTTCGTTGGCGGGCGACGGGTTCTGTTTTAAGGTGGTTTTGGCTGGCTAGGACTATAAGTGGTAAGAGTCAGCAGGTAAGAACCAGGAGGGGGGCGGATAGGGGGTCCGTAGCTATATAGGGGCTGGAGGCAGCTCAGCCGGTTTCTAGGGGCCACTTAATTCAGGTAAGGCTGATTAGTGCGATAGTTAGGCTTTGAGTGGCGGTGGCGGCCCATATTCATTTAGGGGGGGATAGCCAAATCGTTGGGAGTAGTATTATGGTTGGGATTAGAATTTTTAGCATTGTAAGAGGCTTAGGGCTTGTAGTCGGTCTGTTCCGTGGGTTCGGGCCGTGGCAACTAGCAGGGCTAAGCCTGCGCTCGCTTCACAGGCGGAGAAGGTTAGCAGGAGGAGGGGGGCTGCGGAGAAGGCGGCTGATTCTAGCTGTAGGAACCATAGGGCGAGGGCAAGGAATAAAGATAGTATTATTCCTTCTAGGCACAATAGGGCGGACATAAGATGTGTTCGGTGGAAGGCTAGGCCTGTTAGTCCTAGGGTGAATGTGGAGATAAAGCTAAAATATGTGGGGGCCATAAGGAAAGCACGGATTTAAACTGTGGTCTTCTGAGTCGAAATCAGAGGTCTTATCTTTGGACTAATTTCCTACTCTGCCCATTCTAGTCCTCCTTGTAGTCACTCATAAATTAGGCCCAGTGTGAGCAGGATTAATACGGCTGTGGCCCATGTTAGGGTGTGTGTGGGGTTGGGTAGTTGGTTTCCTCAGGGCAGGGGTAAGAGGAGGGCGATTTCTAGGTCAAACAGCAGGAAGAGAATGGCTACCAGGAAGAAGCGAAGGGAAAAGGGGAGCCGGGCTGATCCTAGGGGGTCAAAGCCGCACTCATAGGGGGAGAGCTTTTCTGCGTCAGGGCTTATTTGGGGGAGTCAAAATGATACAAGGGCCAAGATTAGTGATAGGGCTGTAGAGGTTGCTAGTATAGCTATAATTAGGTTCATTATCTTTCCTTGGGGGTTAGCCAAGACTGGGCGATTGGAAGTCACTCGTGCTATTTTAGACACTAGAAAGACAGGAGCCTCATCAGTAAATAGAGACATATAAGAACAGTCATACAACGTCTACAAAATGTCAGTATCAGGCGGCGGCTTCAAAGCCAAAGTGATGTTCTGATGTAAAGTGGTGTTGAGTTTGTCGGAGGAGGCAGACCGTGAGGAAGGTGGAGCCAATAATGACATGGAGGCCGTGGAAGCCTGTTGCTACGAAGAAGGTGGCGCCGTATACGCCATCTGCAATGGTGAAGGGGGCCTCATAGTACTCTATCGCCTGGAGGGCGGTAAAATAGAAGCCGAGTAGGACTGTTAAGGTAAGGGATTGAAGGGCCTGTTTATGTTCTCCTTCCATAAGGCTGTGATGGGCCCATGTGACTGTGACCCCTGATGCTAGAAGGACGGCGGTATTGAGAAGGGGCACTTCAAACGGGTTTAGTGTTGTAATGCCAGCAGGGGGCCAGCAGCCCCCCAGTTCGGGGGAGGGGGCAAGGCTAGAGTGATAGAAGGCCCAGAAAAAGCCCAGGAAGAAAAATACTTCAGAGGTGATAAAGAGGATTATTCCATATCGTAGGCCTTTTTGTACTGGTGGGGTGTGGTGGCCTTGAAATGTGCCCTCTCGTACGATATCTCGTCATCACTGATATATGGTTAAAATTAATAGGGCGAGCCCTAGTGACATTAGGGTTGTTGAGTGGAAGTGAAATCAGACTGCTAAGCCTGATGTTATTAGGAGGGCGGCTGTTGCGCCGGTCAGGGGTCATGGGCTGGGGTCTACCATATGATATGCGTGTGCTTGGTGGGTCATTAAATGTTCTCTTGTAAGTATAGGCTAAGCAGCAGGACGAATACATAGGCTTGAATGATGGCAACTGCAATCTCTAAGAGTGTTAGGAGGACCAGAAGTATGGCGGTAAGGGCTGCGACCGCGGTTATTGTTGGAATAAGTGTGATTGTGGCGGCTGAAATTAGTTGGATTAATAAGTGGCCCGCTGTTAGGTTGGCTGTTAGCCGCACTCCGAGGGCTAAAGGTCGGATAAATAGACTAATTGTTTCGATAATAATTAGGGCGGGAATTAACGGGGCAGGGGTTCCTTCCGGCAGAAGGTGTCCTAGGGCTGCTGTGGGCTGGTTTCGTAGGCCGATAATAACGGTTGCCAGCCATAGCGGGGCTGCGAGACCCATGTTTAGGGACAACTGGGTTGTGGGGGTAAAGGTGTAGGGGAGCAGGCCTAAAACATTAAGTGTTAAGATAAAGATTATTAGAGAGGTTAGGAGTGGGGCTCATTTGTGGCCGCTTTGATTTAGGGGAGCTAGTAGTTGGCGTGTGAAGGTTTTGATGAATCAGCCCTGGAGGGATACTAGTCGGTTATTTTGGTATCGGCTGGTGGGGGCGGGGACTAGAATTCAGGGCAGTGTTAGGGCAATGGCAATTAGAGGAACTCCGAGGTGTGTGGGGCTTATAAACTGGTCAAATAGGTTTAGTGCCATGGTCAGCTTCAAGTGTTGGCTTTAAGTTTTTCGGGGTTTAGGGCTGTGATTTCGTTCGTGTCTGTGTGGTTTAAAACTTTATTTGGGAGGATTGTTAGGAAGATGAGCCATGAGAATACAAGGACTATGAATCAGGGAGCGGGGTTTAGTTGAGGCATATCACTAGGGGTGGTTGGGGCCACCAGTCTTTAGCTTAAAAGGCTAACGCTAGTTCCTGTTTAGCTTCCCAGCGAGGTGGCTTCAAGCATGAGTGAGGACCAGCTCTCGAAGTGTTCGAGGGGTACGGCTTCTACAACAATAGGTATGAAGCTATGATTGGCTCCGCAGATCTCAGAGCATTGTCCATAGAACGTTCCTGGCCGGGAGGCAATGAAGGATGTTTGGTTGAGTCGTCCTGGGACGGCGTCTATTTTTACCCCTAATGCGGGGACAGCTCAGGAGTGTAGTACATCTTCGGCTGAGACTAGGACTCGGACGGGGGACTCCATGGGGATTACTATTCGATGGTCTGTTTCTAGTAGGCGGAATTGTCCGGGAGTGAGGTCTTGTGTTGGGACTATATACGCGTCAAAGGCTAAGTTTTCGTAGTCTGTGTACTCATAGCTTCAGTATCATTGGTGGCCCATTGCTTTTACCGTTAGATGCGGATCATTGACTTCATCTATTAGGTAAAGGATTCGGAGGGAGGGGAGGGCAATTAAAATGAGGATTACTGCTGGTAGAATGGTTCAGACAATCTCAATTTCTTGTGAGTCCAGAATATATTTATTAGTAAGCTTAGTGGTAACTATTACAATGATAATATAGAGCACTAAGGTGCTAATTAGGAAAACGATTATTAAGGCGTGGTCGTGGAAGTGGAGAAGTTCTTCTATTACAGGGGAGGCTGCGTCTTGGAATCCGAGTTGTGAGGGGTGTGCCATTAAGTTGGGGCTTAAGATACGTAGGATTTTAGCCTACAATTTTGCCCTGACAAGGCGGTGTAATTGTCATTTTACTAGTACCTTATTGAAGAAAGTGGCAGAGTGGCTATGTGGCTGGCTTGAAACTAGTTTATGGGGGTTCAATTCCCTCCTTTCTCGTTAGCTTCCTTGTCCTTGCACAAAGGCGGGCTCTTCGAATGTGTGGTAGGGCGGGGGGCACCCGTGTAGTCACTCTGCATTTGTGGGGGCGAGTTCTACTGAGAGGACTTCTCGTTTGGAGGTAAAAGCTTCTCATAGGATGTATAGGAATATTACAACTGCTACTAGAGAGATGAGAGAGCCAATTGATGAGATAGTGTTTCATAGGGAGTAGGCGTCGGGGTAGTCTGAGTATCGTCGGGGTATGCCTGCTAGCCCTAGGAAGTGTTGGGGGAAAAAGGTGAGGTTGACTCCTACAAATATTGTGCCAAAGTGGATTTTTGTTCATGTCTCATGTATTGTGTAGCCAGTAAATAGGGGGAATCAGTGGACGAAGGCCCCTATGATGGCAAATACAGCCCCTATTGATAGGACATAGTGGAAGTGGGCTACTACATAGTATGTGTCGTGGAGTACGATATCTAGGGAGGAGTTGGCCAGTACAATTCCGGTAAGCCCTCCCACGGTGAAGAGGAAGATAAATCCTAGGGCCCATAGCAGGGGGGTTTCTCATTTAATGGTCCCTCCGTGCAAGGTTGCAAGTCAGCTAAATACTTTTACACCAGTTGGGATTGCGATGATTATTGTTGCGGACGTAAAATATGCGCGGGTGTCGACGTCTATTCCTACCGTGAATATGTGGTGGGCTCAGACAATGAATCCTAGTAGGCCGATGGCTATTATGGCTCAGACTATTCCTATATAGCCGAAGGGTTCTTTTTTCCCGGCGTAGTAGGCTACGATGTGGGAAATTATTCCAAAGCCAGGAAGAATTAAAATGTATACTTCCGGGTGCCCAAAGAATCAGAAGAGGTGTTGGTAGAGGATGGGGTCTCCCCCTCCTGCCGGGTCGAAGAAGGTGGTGTTTAAGTTTCGATCTGTTAGAAGTATCGTAATGCCAGCGGCCAGTACTGGCAGGGAGAGCAATAGCAGTACTGCTGTAATTAGTACCGCTCACACAAATAGGGGTGTTTGGTATTGTGAAATAGCAGGGGGTTTTATATTAATAATAGTTGTAATAAAGTTAATAGCCCCTAGAATAGAGGAGACCCCTGCAAGGTGTAGGGAGAAGATAGTTAGGTCTACGGAGGCCCCTGCGTGTGCAAGGTTTCCCGCAAGGGGGGGATAGACGGTTCATCCTGTTCCTGCTCCCGCTTCGACCCCAGAGGATGCGAGTAGCAATAGGAAGGAGGGAGGCAGGAGTCAGAAGCTCATATTATTTATTCGAGGAAATGCTATGTCTGGGGCCCCAATTATTAGGGGGACAAGCCAGTTTCCGAAGCCCCCGATCATGATCGGTATCACTATAAAGAAAATTATAACAAAGGCATGGGCAGTTACAATGACATTATAGATTTGGTCGTCCCCTAGAAGGGCGCCGGGCTGGGCCAGCTCTGCTCGGATTAGGAGGCTGAGGGCTGTACCGACTATTCCGGCTCAGGCACCAAATACTAGATAGAGGGTGCCGATGTCTTTATGGTTGGTTGAGAAGAATCAGCGTGTGATTGTCACAGGTAGGGTGGCCGAGCGTTAGGCAGCGGATTGTAGCTCCATGAACAAAGGTTTGAGTCCTTTTCCTATCAGTTCTGTGGTGTACAACATGTCGGATTGCAAATCTGAAGTAGTCGGTTAAGGCCGACCGGAACTTTCCCCGCCTTTCGGAGGGCGGCGGGGAAAGTAGATGAATGCTCGCTGGCTTGAGCGCTTAGCTGTTAACTAGGAGTTTGTAGGATCGAGGCCTTCTCATCTAGAGAGGCTTTAGCTTAATTAAAGTGTCTGGGTTGCATTCAGAAGATGTGGGATAAAGTCCTGCAGGTTTTATTCAGGGACTAGGAGGGTTACACTCCTGCTTAAAGCTTTGAAGGCTTTTGGTCTGGGGATTAGCCTAAGTCTCTAGCTAAGTAGTGTGTGAGTTAGGGGGGTTAGGGGGAGGAGTATTAGGGCGGAGGCTGTAAGGGGGGCGAGGAGAGCAGTGTTTTGTGTCGTTTGTAGACGTCAGGGGGCCAGGGTGTTGTTTGTATTGGGGGCGATTGTTAGGGCCATCGTGTAAGAGAGGCGTAGGTAAAAGTATAGGCTTAGGAGGGCGCCGAGTGCTGCGAGGGTTGCTGTTAGGGGGAGTTCTTGGGTGGTGAGTTCTTGTAGAATTAGCCATTTTGGTATAAAGCCAGTTAGTGGGGGGAGGCCTCCTAGGGAGAGCAGTGTGAGGGGGGCAGTAATGGTGGTTGTTGGGTTTTTAGTTCAGCTTACTGCTAGTGTGTTAATTTTTGTGGTGGCTATTAGTTTGAGTGTTAGGAAGAGGGAGGCGGTTATAGGGATATATATAAGTAGGGCCAGTATTGTTAGTTGTGGTTTAAGTTGTGCAACCAGTATTATTCAGCCGAGATGGGCGATTGATGAGTAGGCTAGGATTTTTCGTAGTTGGGTTTGGTTTAAGCCCCCTCAGCCCCCTGTAATAATGGATAAGAGTCCGAGTGCTATGGGGAGTTGCGGGGGTGTAAAGGGGGCTATTTGGACAATTAGTGCGAAGGGGGCGAGCTTTTGTCATGTGGTGAGGATGAGCCCGGTGGTTAAGTCTAGCCCTTGTATGACGGGGGGCAGTCAGAAGTGTATTGGGGCCAGGCCTAATTTTAGTGCCAGTGCTATGGTAAGTAGTGTGGTGGCAGCTGGGTGGGAGAGGCAGTAGATGTTTCATTCTCCTGTGGTTCAGGCATTGATGGTGCTTGCAAATAGAATTGTTGCTGCGGCAGTTGCTTGGGCTAGGAAGTACTTGGTTGTGGCTTCTACTGCTCGGGGGTGGTGGTGTTGGGCTATTAGGGGTAAGATTGCTAGTGTGTTAATTTCGAGCCCCATTCATGCTAGTAGTCAGTGTGAAGTCATAAATGTTAGGGCTGTGCCTAGGCCTAGGCTTGATAGCAGGGCTGTGAGGATATAGGGGCTCATTGGTGAGAGAAGGGGTTTAACCTACATTTTTGGGGTATGGGCCCGAAAGCTTTAATTAGCTGATCTCACTAGAAAGTGGTGTAATGGGAGCACTTGGAGTTTTGATCTTCAGGATAGGGGTTCGAGTCCCCTCTTTTTAAGGAGTCGGGGGGATTTTAGCCCCCATGGGGCACTCTATCAAAGTGGCCCTTGGGCGTTCAGGCACGGCTCCCTTGCGTTATAGTTGGGGCGGCAGGCCGTTTAGTGCTACGGGCAGGGAGATATGTCAGAGGATAAGGGCTAGGGTTAGGGGTAGGAAGGCTTTTCATGCTAGGTGTATTAGTTGATCATATCGGAATCGAGGGTAGGAGGTGCGCACTCATAGGAAAAGTATAGATAGTAGTGCAGCTTTTATTATGATATTAATAGAGGCAGTTTCGGGGAGGGCTGGGACGTGGGTTGCGCCTAGAAATAAAATGGTTGATAGTGTATTTATTAGCAGAATATTGGCATATTCAGCTAGGAAGAATAGGGCGAAGGGGCCTCCGGCATATTCGACGTTGAAGCCTGAGACTAGTTCGGACTCTCCCTCTGTTAGGTCGAAGGGGGCCCGGTTTGTTTCAGCCAGGGTTGAGATGTATCATATGGCGGCCAGGGGCCAGGCGGGGAGGAGGAGCCAGATTGTTTCTTGGGTGGTGTGAAATATTTGTAAGGTGAAGCCCCCGGTGAAGATAATAACGGATAGTAAGATTAGTCCAAGGCTTACTTCATAGGAGATAGTTTGTGCGACTGCTCGAAGGGCTCCAATCAGTGCGTATTTTGAGTTAGAGGCCCACCCCGCGCCCAGGAGGGTGTAGACTGTTAGACTAGATAGGGCGAGGATAAATAGTATGCCTAGGTTTAGTTCTGCTAGGGGGTAGGGAATAGGTATGGGGGCCCATAGTGCTATGGCTAGGGTGAGCGCCAGTGCGGGGGAGAGGAGAAATAGAAGGGGGGAGGAGGTTGAGGGGCGGAGGGGCTCTTTAATAAATAGCTTGAGGCCATCTGCAATTGGTTGAAGGAGCCCGTAGGGGCCCACCACGTTTGGGCCTTTTCGTAGTTGTATATATCCTAGGACTTTTCGTTCAATTAGCGTTAGAAAGGCTACTGCGAGGAGCACGGGCACAATATAGACTAGGGGGTTGATTAAGGAGGCTAGGAGGGGGGCCATGATTAAGAGGGGGATTTGAACCCCCGGTAGAAAGGGCTTAGACCTTTTGCAATTACCGGGCTCTGCCACCTTAATAATCTGATCTAGATTTGAGGGGGTGCCCTCCTTTTATTTAATTTAGCTGGCTTCATTAAATTGGGGTGGGGCGTGCTTGTTACATGGGCCCCCTTTTTCCGGTCCTTTCGTACTAGGGAAAGTGGCATTACAGATAGAAACTGACCTGGATTGCTCCGGTCTGAACTCAGATCACGTAGGACTTTAATCGTTGAACAAACGAACCCTTAATAGCGGCTGCACCATTAGGATGTCCTGATCCAACATCGAGGTCGTAAACCCCCTTGTCGATATGGACTCTGAAAGGGGATTGCGCTGTTATCCCTGGGGTAACTTGGTTCGCTGGTCGGCAGATAGCCGGATCATGGTGGTCAGAGGTTCTGATATTTAGAGATGTTTCTCTTGCTTTTAGGGAATGTCCCAGTCCTCGTGGGAGCTTTGTTTTCTCCCGTGGTCGCCCCAACCGAAGACCGGGATCAGTTACTACTTAGTTTGAATCATGCTAAATTCTTGATATAGGTGATCTTTTGTCTTAAGCTCCAAAGGGTCTTCTCGTCTTGTATTTTTATGCTCGCTTCTGCACGGGCAGATCAATTTCATTGACTTGAGAAGGGAGACAGTTAAGCCTTCGTTTCACCATTCATACAGGTCTTTATTTAAAAGACAAGTGATTGCGCTACCTTCGCACGGTTAAAATACCGCGGCCGTTTAATACTTCACTGGGCAGGCAAGACCTCCTATATGTTGATTTTTGCAGGAGGCGATGTTTTTGGTAAACAGGCGGGGCTTGTGTTTGCCGAGTTCCTTCCTTTTCTTTTGGTCTTTCCTTTAGTAGCCTTCCGGTGTGGGGTTAATGATTAATATTATGTGGGCATTTCTTGGTGTCTAATATGGGCACATTTCCCTCTTAAATTGGGTTCAGGTAGTTGCTAGTGGGCGGTTCGATCTAGCGTGTACGTAGGCTTAGGAGAAGGGGGCTCCTTCTTATTACTCATTTTAGCAGTATCTTCGCCATGGGGGCATGGGGGGGCCTAATAGGATTAGGGGCTTTAGATTTAATATTTAGATAATGGATTTTGTTCTGCTGGAGCTTTAACGCTTTCTGTTTAGGTGGCTGCTCTTAGGCCCACTAAAGCAGTGTATCTTGTTTAATATAATCTTTAGCCTTCTGGGGAGGTTGTATCCTGTTTCATAAGGGCTGTACCCCTTATGAGTAACTCTCAGACATTTCTTTGGCTCATAGGTTAGTGTTTGAGTTAAGGAGTGTGAGGCTGAACTTTTATTCATTTCTTAGGCAACCAGCTATAACTAAGTTCGGTAGGTCTGTCACCTCTACCGGGAGATCTTCCCACTCTTTTGCCACAGAGACGGGTTGGCCCTAATTAATAGGCTGTCTCGGGGTAGCTCACTTAGTTTCGGGGCTTTGAACTAAAATGCGTTTTGCTCAGGGGGGCTGGCTAAATCATGATGCAAGAGGTACGAGGGTTAGTCTCTGCTTTGTTGTGCTTTAATGATTTATTTCACTTCTCTTTCAGCTTTCCCTTGCGGTACTCTCTCTATGGCTTTAAGGTTGGCGCCTTTTCTGTCGCACGTACTGGGGCGGTAAAATGTTTTGGTTTGTGGTGTAGGGGTCTTGTTAGTGTTTTTAATGTTGTGGGGGGGGGCTAAGTAGTTAAGCTAGCTGTTTAGCTCAGGGTGACCCAGCTTGCATGGGTGTCTTCTCGGTGTAAGGGAGCTGCTTGGCTGTCTCAGCCACACTCTGATTGTTCCAAGTGCACCTTCCGGTACACTTACCATGTTACGACTTGCCTCCCCGTATTGGTGCGCTTGTTATTAGGTATATTTAAATTGGGGGGTGAGGGGAGAGTGACGGGCGGTGTGTGCGCGTCTCAGAGCCTAGTTCAAAAGAACGCTCTATTTGCTTTTTACTACTAAATCCACCTTTAAGCACGCGTTTCAGAGTGCTGTTCGTATTGTTCTATATATAGAAAATGTAGCCCATTTCTGTCCATTTCATATGCTACACCTCGACCTGACGTTTTTGGGCGAACCTATTTTGCTTGCTGTTGGGCCTTCACAGGGCGAGCTGACGACGGTGGTATATAGGCGGGGATTAGAAGTGGCGAGGTTTAACGGGGGGTATCGGTTCTAGAACAGGCTCCTCTAGGTGGGACTGAGACACCGCCAAGTCCTTTGGGTTTTAAGCTGTGCTTGTAGTGCCCTGGCGGATGCGTTTGTAATTTAGCATCTGGGTTTAGTGCTAAGCATAGTGGGGTATCTAATCCCAGTTTGTTTTTTAGCTTTCGTGGAGTCAGGTGCGTTTTGTTTAAAGCTACCTTCGTGTTTGGGCTTCGGGTGTCCGGGGTGCGTATGACGGCTTAGGGGTCCTTTGGCTCTATTTTATTCTTCCCCTAACCACCCTTTACGCCGTGTCTATTAACTGGGGTCTTTCGTATAACCGCGGTGGCTGGCACGAATTTTACCGACCCTTGTTACCTTTAGCTAAGTCAAGTTTACACTTATGGCTTAATGTCTATTACTGCTGAGGTCCCTTGGGGGCGTGGCGTAGCAAAGCGTCTTGGGTTTGCCTTAAGAGGCTGTGCCTGATGCTTGCTCCTTGTCTCCGGGCGGGGGATTGAGGGCATTCTCACAGGGGTGCGGATACTTGCATGTATAATTTTAGGTAAAGCTGATAGCAAAGTCAGGACCAAGCCTTTGTGCCTGCGAAATTTTCTAGAATTTATCTTAGCATCTTCAGTGCCATGCTTTAGTTTAAGCTACGCTGGC